GTCCCTACTCACCTCGATGGTTATGCCGTGATGTCCCTTGAAGCATATATGCGATGGATAAACTCCTGTAACCATGCTATATTTGCTTACTTGAACAGAATCTCTCTCTAAAAAAAATAGAATGGCAAATTCCACAAAAAAGTTTTTTTTTCACGAGGTATAACTAGCAATTCTTTTTTATCTATTACAGAATCGACCATGGATCAATTCCCCTTTCATTTGGAAGTATTGAGAATACACCCATAATTCTGAGCTTCATGTTACTCGTCCCAATATACATGTCAAACTAGGGGCATCCCAATCAGATTGAATGGGATGACAGTTTCTCAGTCCGAATCTGTAAAATGATAATTTCGATCAAATCACACATCGCAGTATACTAGGCCTTCTAATTCCTTAAGTGGTTTATCTAAAAGATTCGCGATATAACTAGGAAGGCGTTTCAAATACCACACATGAGTCACTGGACATGCGAGTTTTATGTATCCCATTTGATATCTTCGTACACGAGAATCAACAAATTCGACTCCGCATTGTTCACAAAATTTTTGGTCTTCCTTTTCAGCTCCGATCACTCGATAATTTCCACAAGCACAAATTCCACTTTTTATAGGTCCAAAGATTCTTTCACAAAACAATCCGTCTTTTTCTGGTTTATTGGTTTTGTAATGAAAAGTGTAGGGTTTTGTTACCTCTCCAACTACCTCCCCATTAGGTAGAATTTTGTTAGCCCAAGCACTTATTTGTTGAGGAGAAACTGGTCCAATTCGAAGTTGTTGATGTTTATACCGGTCAATCATAGAATAGAAATTCCGATTCATTCAGATCAAGCTTCCTTCCTATTAATCTGGAAGTTTTTCTCAGATACAAGGAAATGATTCAGTTCCAGAGCCAAAGATCGTAGTTCTCGAACAAGCAATCGAAAAGATTCTGGAGCATCTTCAGGATTAGATATTGTTCCTCCAATAATCGTAGTCCCAAGTACTTCCTGACGAGCTCTAATATGATCAGATTTATAAGTAAGCATTTCTTGTAAAATATGAGCAACACCAAATCCCTCTAAAGCCCAAACTTCCATTTCTCCCACTCGTTGTCCCCCCCGTTTGGCCCTTCCTCTAAGGGGTTGTTGTGTAACAAGTGCGTAATGTCCACTGGAACGCCCATGTATTTTATCATCAACTTGATGAATTAATTTAAGTATATAGGACTTTCCTATTAGAACAGGTTGTTCAAAAGGATCTCCAGTTCTTCCATCAAATATTTGACTTTTTCCCGGATATTCGGGTTCAAATACCCATGGATTTTTTGTTTGCTTACTGGCTTCATATAATTCCGAAAACACTAGTTTTCTTGAAGCCTCTTGCTCGTATCTCTCATCAAAGGGGGCTATTCTATAATGTCTATTTAAAAGATCTCCCGCTAACCCGAGTGAACATTCAAATATCTGTCCCACATTCATTCGTGAGGGTACTCCTAGGGGGTTGAAAACCATATCAACCGGTGTTCCATCTTGTAAATAGGGCATATCTTGTCTAGGCAAAATTTTTGAAATAATACCCTTATTCCCATGTCTTCCAGCCACTTTATCACCCACTTTGATTTCACGTTTCTGTGAAATATATACACGAATCATTTCTGGGTTATAATTGGAACCCCCTTTTTTTTGGATCCATCTAACATCAATAACTCGACCCCTTCCGCCGATAGGTAATTTTAGAGAAGTTTCCTTTGCAGTGGATACCTGAATGCCAAGTATGGCTCGTAATAATCTATCCTCTGGAGCATACGACGACTCGTTCGCTGTCTGAGGCGTCAATTTACCTACTAAAATATCACCTGTTTCCACCCAAGATCCCAGCATCACGATTCCATTTCTGTCTAAATTGCGGAGTAAATGAGCCTCTAAATGTGGTATTTCGTTAGTAATTCTTTCAGGTCCCTGACTTGTCATATGGGTTTGAATTTCATATTTTCGGATGTGAAAAGAAGTATAAATATTACTATATACCAAGCGCTCACTAATGAGTACCGCATCTTCAAAATTGTAGCCTTCCCATGGCATATAAGCTACTAATACATTTTTTCCCAAAGCGAGTTCTCCACCAACGGTAGCCGCACCGTCCGCTAAAATTTGTCCTTTTTTAATGTATTTACCCCGCGGAACCCGCGGTTTTTGGTGCATACAAGTATTTTTGTTGGAACGTTGATACATAACTAATGGAATATTCATAGTGTTTCCATTACCTGAGAAAACAATTTGGTGAGTATCAGTAGAAATGACCTTTCCTTCGTGTTCGGCTATAATTGAAACCCCCGAATCTAGAGCCGTTTGGCGTTCCAGTCCGGTTCCAACAATGCACTTCTCGGACCGAGAAAGTGGAACTGCTTGACGCTGCATATTAGAACTCATTAAAGCCCTATTCGCATCATTATGCTCGATAAAAGGAATGAGGGAGGCTCCAATAGAAAAATATTGGAAGGGAAAAATGCTTCGAAGATGAACCTGCTCCCATGCAATAGTCAGGAATTCTTGACGGTATCGAGCCGGAACAACCTGTTCTTCCTGAATACCCCGATTCAAGGCCAAAGAATTTCCTGCCGCTACCATATAATATTCATCTCTACTTGGGGATAAATAAACCATCTGTGCCTCTTTTTCTTTTGATCTTTCAGATATTTCATAAAATGGACTCTCTATAGATCCCCAATGACCAATCCTCACATGAATAGCTAAGGATCCTATAAGTCCAACATTGATTCCTTCAGAGGTGTCGATTGGGCAAATACGTCCATAGTGACTAGGATGGATATCTCGTATCCGAAAACTAGCAGTTCGCCCCGTCACCCCTCCAGGACCTAAATAACTCAATTTTCGTCCATGAACAATTTGTGTCAATGGATTAGTTCGATCCAAAACTTGAGATAAAGGGTGTAGGCCGAAAAATGATTCATAAGTGGTTGTTAATGAAGTTGAAGTTACCAAATTTTGAGGAGTTGGTATCAATTTATGCCTGATTGCTCCAGATATAGTTCCTCGAACCGCATTTTCTAAACGAACAAGAGCCAATCCAAATTGATCCTGCAACAGATCTGCTACAGAACGAATACGTTTATTTTTCAAGTGATTCATATCGTCAAGCGTACCCATTCCAAATTTCATTCCGATCAAATGATCCGCAGCAGCCAATACATCTCGCGGTAACAAAAATGTATTGTTCTGAGGTATATCAAGATTCAATCTCCGGTTGATATTTCGCCGACCAATTCTTCCTAATTCACATCTTTGTTGAAAAAACTTTTTTTGTAATTCCTTACACAAGGACTCAGAAAATACCGGATCCCCACCTACACAAGCAAATTGTTGATAAAACTCCAGAATGGCATTTTCTTTTGACCCGATCTTTTTTTTTTCCTTATCATTCGGGAAAGACAAGAAAATTTCAGGATAACAAACATTATCTAGAATTTCTTTTAGATTCAAACCCATAGCTGATGATAGAACTAGAATAGATATTTTTTGTTTCCTACTCACACGGGCCCATATCCTTGCTTTTCTATCAATTTCTAATTCCGATCTTCCTCCCCAATCCGATATTATGGTGCTGGTATAGACAGACATTCCGTTATGGTCCAATTCTGAACGGTAGTAAATGCCGGGACTTTGCAATATTTGATTAATCACAATTCTGTAAATTCCATTTACTATAAAGGTTCCCAGGGAATTCATTAGAGGAATGTTTCCAATAAATACTGTTTGTTCTTTCATATCTCTATCGGTTTTCAAAATTAATCCCGCAAGTACATATAATTCAGAAGAATACGTGAGCGATTCATACACAGCATCTCTTTCTTTTATCAAGGGTTCTGCCAATTGATATGTTTCCACAAATAATTTAAATTCAATTTCTTGATCTGTATCTTCAATTTTTGGAAACTTATCAAATTCTTCCATTAAGCCCTGATTCATAAACCTACAAAATCCCTCAAATTGAATCTGACTAAATCCAGGTATTGTGAACATCCCCTCATTTTCATCCCGGAGCATTTTAATCTTAAGTTTCCTGTTTATCGAAAAATCCCATTATTGGTTCACCTTTTCATCGATCCATATGGATCGATCTAGCAATAATGGAATATATATTCTGTTTACTGAATTACATAAAATTTTAGACAACCCCATATATGTATTTCAGACACCAATTTGGCTTGTTTATGTATATATGTATGAACGAAGATGAGAATGAGAGGGTGAATAAAACAAAGAGAATTTTCGGCGCAAATTAGATTCGAATTTGCGAAAGCGAAAGATACAAATGGAAATAAATTGAGAAATTCCTGGAAAAATTTATGCCACTTAGTAAACTTGACTTATGAAGTCTTGTATGGAATATCAAAATTGACCCAATTTCTATTTATTATTTATGATATTACGATCAGATTGAGTACCAAAAGTAGATTCGGGATTTAATTGACTCTCCAGGAATGAGATAAAGACGGAATAATCAGGAGCAGTATAGAGTTTATTTTGATTTTAACACTTCATACTCAACAAATGATTAGCGGATCTTTTTTTTATAGCAGAATTCATAGAATATGATTGAAGTGCATAACATAATAGGAGTAAGTTGTATTTATTAAGTACATGCCAATATAGTTATCTAGCTATCCGTATATTTCATCTTTTATTATAGTTTAATTCCACTTGGGGCAACACAGGCCGTGCCATATCATAATTGCTCTTTTCTATTCAATGAAAAATTAAAGCACGATCATTCTATTCTCTATCGAAATACATAGAGAAGATACCTGACCCGGTATCTGTAATTTCTGTTCTGGGGTTTACATTTATATATATTTGCATATTTTTATCGAGTTTTTAATCTCTTCTGTTATGAAATAAAAGTGCATCTTTCCCTTTTAAAGACTATGTGCACAACTCTCTCTCTCTCTCTCTCTCTCTCTCTCTCTCTCTCTCTCTCTCTCTCTCTCTCTCTCTCTCTCTCTCTCTCTCATATATATATATATATATATATATATATATATATATATATATGTGATGCACACACTAGACACCTTTCATTTTTTTGAATTTTTATATTGATTAGTACTAAATTAGTAATAAATTTGATTTTCTTTATTATTAAAGATAAACAAAATTTCAAAATCGTTCATTAATTCAAAGTTAATAGTATAGTTAATGGTTCAATTTGCCTTGAATTTTTCAGTCATAAACCCATTTTTTTCTCTTTTTGTTTTTGAAAAGAAAGGAAAAGTTTCTAAATGGTATAAATATGTATAAAGATACAATCAATTGAAGAAAATGATCTCAATTAGGTCCAAAAAAAAAAAAGAGGAATTTTTCTTTAGAAAAGGAAAGGATAAGTGCAACGGAATTCGGGATCCAAATTAAATAGGAAAGAAACAAACGGTTCAGTCAGTAATCCCCCCCAAATCAAATTAGGAAAAATTTAGAAATAAGTATAATATAATTTTAAATTTCTATCCATTTTTATTGTTTTGGCGACATGGCCAAGTGGTAAGGCGGGGGACTGCAAATCCTTTATCCCCAGTTCAAATCTGGGTGTCGCCTGATCAAAAAACTCGAGATTTCTTATCCTGCTGATCTAAACCCCAATCGGCGAACCCGACAGAAACAGAGGTAAAGGCCTAGGCCTTGTCAATACTTGATTTTAAGAATGATCCATAGGTTCTAGAAAGGACTCTCTTTTTTTGCTTCTAGGATTCAAAATGGGTGATAGGAAAGACTATCAAATTTTCCTAATTTTATTATTTACTCTACACTACTAAGGTAGTTAGTGTCTACTGATTCAGTATAGAATTGGATTAGATAGGCTGATGAGAAATCAATTTCTAAGTTATGTAAAGGAATGAATAGAGATACTCTGTCTCCAAATTCACAAGAAATTCTCAGCGCTCAATCAACCAATCCATATTGATTGGTTGGTTGGCCTTATAGAGATAGAATAAAGGTTCAAATTTTTCTTTCAGGAGATTACAAAAAAATGTAATATCGCATGGCATTTCAAATTCTTTCACAGAAAGAGAAACCGTAAGGCTTAGAGAGAATATAGGTATAGAATAGATAGTTATCCACCTTGATAGTTTATTTTTATGTATGTTTTTTTTATGTTATGAAAAAAAGTTAACAAACAGTGAGTCTTACTATTCCTACATGTTTTATTAGGATAGGAGCATTCACTTGATATTCCCAAAGCATGTATATCGTATTTGTGCCTAATCTTTACTGATTCTACCAGCCCAGCCAGAAATACCATAATATAGGAACTTGTTACGACTGGATTTTGGGGATTGCTTAATCAACAGCCTTAAGTCATGATTCCATTTTGACTCTACACCATTGATTCCACTATGATTAGTGATCAATAATGGAATAATTCTTTCATTTCATAAGGATAGGAGACATAATTCACATGGATATAGTAAGTCTCGCTTGGGCTGCTTTAATGGTAGTCTTTACATTTTCCCTTTCACTCGTAGTATGGGGAAGGAGTGGACTTTAGAAGTACTATTAATTGCGTAATCGAATTGTATCAATTGTTTAATTGATTGTTGTTTTATTTTACGAACTGTTTAAAAAAAAAATAAAAATGCCTCTGTTTTCAAATTCTACTGTACTATAGTAAAATATGAATAAGAAAATACACTAATGAATAATAACCATTCGAGCAAACAATGAATGATTACCATAGTTGTATTTCGAAACTCAAATCAACAGAATACATATGATAGGATTTTTTCCACCCAAGTTCTTTCTATTCTATTTTGATTTGATGAACCGGTTCTTACCAGAATTACAGATATTACAATAAAAAACAAGCAACCTTTCTTTTTTCCTTTATTTGTTTCCCCCTCTTTCTTTACTTTTACACTTTTACTGTTCCAAGAGAAAGTTGTTCTGCTATTACAGCGATACATACTTTCTACTGCAAGCTTTTAGTAATTGTCCAAACAAAACAGGTCCTACGCATAAAAAATCTTGCTTGCGTTGAGCGATCTATATATCATACATTTAACATTTTAGACTTCTAGAAATTTTATTTATTTTTTTTAGGCTTTATCGACTCATCTAATGTCATATTTAAGCATGACAAATCAACGAATTTACTACCCTTTTTCCGGATCCGAAGAAGTTACCATAGAACTTCATGGACCATCTGTTTATAGCTCAATCGATCATTTCTTGGGAATGTATAAAAAAAAAAAGAAAAAGGATTCCTTGGTTTTCTTTTATATAATTTTATATAAATTTTATATAAAATAAATACCCATACTTTTCTTCCTACATTGATTGTTTTGATCTATCTCGGGATCCTTATTTAATTAAAATTATAAGAAGCCTAGAAATTGAGGATAGAACCAGTTATCACAAAAAAAAAAAATTTCAAATTTGCTGTAATCATTCACAGAATGTGTTTGACCTTCAATTAATTTATTATTTATTTCGGATTGATCAATCATATAAATGGCTGTTGCGACGAAGACGAAAATAAATATAAATAAATATAAATAGTCTAAAATACTAGATAGTGTGGTAGAAAGATATATATTTAAATTATATAGTTTAGTTCTTTCTACCATACTATCTCAGATACTGTCGATTCCAGTCCGATCATTTCATTTAAGACTTGGAGTTTAAATCCTTTTCTTCAATCATTGATAAGAAGTCAAAATATCAGTCAACTTAATCATTTTGACTGACTGTTTTTACATAGATGATAAGTAAAAAAGCAGTAGGAACTAGAATAAACAATGCAGTAGCAATAAATGCGAGAATATTTACTTCCATAATCTTATTGTTTTTTTTTCTTCGCAATAACTCGGGATCTAATCCCATAGAGATGAGAAATTTGACTGCTGTAAATTAAATGGGATGAATTGCATCCTAATGATACTGAATCGGATCAATGTTATGAATAACAATATCTAATCTCTCAAATCGACTCATCGTCGAGAATTGAATAGTATAACATAGGAAGATCTTTTATCCATACCAAGTCAAAATGGGATTTCTGATCCGATAAAGAATCCTACTGATGAGATATCATATGACCGATATTCTATAAGAAGCTCTTTTATCCATACCAAGTCAAAATGGGATTTCTGATCCGATAAAGAATCCTACTGATGAGATATCATATGACCGATATTCTATTGGCTATAGACCCAAGTAGTAGAAGTGCAATAGAAAAAATGACGCGTTGAACTCTAAACTTTTTTTATGAATCGATATCGGATCGTCGGATCCTAGTTCGGGACTGACGGGGCTCGAACCCGCAGCTTCCGCCTTGACAGGGCGGTGCTCTGACCAATTGAACTACAATCCCAATAGGATGTACAGCATACATATTCTTGTGATATCCTAAGAGCATTCTATTTGCTGTGTTGTAACATAGACACGAATGATATACGGATATCTACATAGAATAGATATGGACTATACTCTATCTAGTAATATAGTAAGAGTAACACGGTTTAACTAGTAATCCTGTGATTCTTTTTATTGCTACAAGATTGATTATCAACCTTTCGATGAGAAAAAAAACAACAAAAATTCAACTCTTTTCTTTATTCTTCCATATTGGGCATTTCTGGAAAATAAATTGGTTATATCATATCATACTCAAAAGAAAGCGGCGAATTTTTGGGCCGAGCTGGATTTGAACCAGCGTAGACATATTGTCAACGAATTTACAGTCCGTCCCCATTAACCGCTCGGGCATCGACCCAGGAAGAATCAATTCAATTATAATTATATAAAAGAAATTCTAATTTTATATAAATAATAATTAAATTTTAAATTAATTATATATCATAAATTATATCAAATTATATATAATTTGATATATATATGATATGGATATGGGTTTTTTGATAATTGATAATCCACGATCAACTTACTTTCGCAGTACCCTACCCCCAGGGGAAGTCGAATCCCCGCTGCCTCCTTGAAAGAGAGATGTCCTGAACCGCTAGACGATAGGGGCATACCCGCCCGACCACCACCAGGCTATGATCATAGTATCATCAGTTTTTCGGAATTGTCAATACAAAAAAATATATAAATTAAATAATATAATAACGTAATGGTATGATTAGATCCGAAAGACCTTTCCCACTTTCACGATTCTATATAATTAGAATTTTTAATAATTTTTTATGGTTCATAAATGCCCCATTATCCCATTAAATTAGTTCTATACATTACATTCATTATATACATTTACATTAAATTATATATTTAATTATATATATAAAATTATATATATACAGTAGTAGTGGTAAGTCTGGCCTATTGGGTGGAGAATCTAGGAGAGCCCTGAAGCCGATGTGGTTTTACAAAAAAAGGATAGAAGTTTCATTTATTCAATTTGCACTAATTGATTTGCTCAAATAAGACATCATTCAATCAAATTTCGTAAATCTATGTCGTCGGCTCGGACGGGGAAAGCAAAAACAATACAGAAAGTGATATCGATCTTGAAACAATTCACTGTATTGTTTTTGCTTTTTTCTTATGTAAATCCAAGATCTTGTTCTTGAATGAGTTCCTATGCATACATGTATCTATGTATGTAATATATGTACATATATACATACAGTAGACTCATAATGGAAAATGAATTGCTAATTCATTTTTTTGAAAGCCCTTTTAACTCAGTGGTAGAGTAACGCCATGGTAAGGCGTAAGTCATCGGTTCAAATCCGATAAAGGGCTTTTTCCATGAAACTCCAGTTTTCGTTTTTCAGTCGAGAGGAGAATAGAGGGATCTTGTTGATATTTGTCAAAAAGATAACCGCCATTATAAACCACCATTATATTATAATGTAATGAGTATTATGAGTTATAGTTTGCAAAGTTGTTGAACATTTATTCATTATGTTAATTAATCATTACACTTTTTAGGGGAAGTCCACCTTGTACTGTAGTGGTATAGTAGTTCCCCTCATGTTTCCTTAT